GTTTCTACGGCTAAGGAATGGGGAATCTTTCTCCTGTTACATGAATCAAATGTTTCATTTCATCCGGGAAAAGCCATCTCTTTCTCAACAATGTCTTTGTCATTTGATCCAATAGTGTTCCGTTAGATAGGAACAGATTTGATAAATACTGATAACTCTCGGATAGAGTATTAGAACGGAAAGATCCATTAGATAATGAACTATTGGTTCTAAACCATCTCTGGCGATGAATCAACAATTCGAAGTGCTTTTCTTGCGTATTCTTTATGAACCAGCGTTTATATATAGATGTAGGAGGATTTGTTTGGGAAGCAATAAGCCCCTTTGACATCTCCTCATCTGCAAAGAATTCTCGACGTGAAAACACAGAGACAAAGGGCTGATCTTTGAATAGGGAAAGGAATGGATCCGCAGGGTCCCAAATGAATTGGCTTGTTCGAAAAAAGCCTTGTTCTTTGGAAGATCTATCTCGTGTCTGGTACTGCATGGTTCCACTCTGCAAGAACTCCGAATCATTCTCTTGAAGCTCATCCTCTTTATGATAAATGATCCGTTTGCCCCGAAATGACCCAGCCCAATAGGGAAATCCCAATTCAGTGGGCCTTTCGATACAATCAAATAGATTGCCATAAGGGCGCCATATTCTAGGAGCCCAAACTATGTGATTGAATAAATCCTCCTCTATCTGTTGCGGATCGAGGGCCCCTTCTTCAAACTCCGATTCGTATTTTTCATATAGAAATCTCTGATCAACGATAGAACAAGATCCATTTTGCATCATATCTAACTGATTCCTTGGTTCGGAACGAAGAAGCAATGTCACTCGATTATTATCAAACTGACTGCAATCTTTTTCTGTCCGTGAGGATCCCGCCAGAGCCAGAGCGCCTTCTACTTCTACTTCTAATAGTAATAATAGTAATAGGCCATGAACTAGATCAGAATCATTCTCAACGAATCCATAAGAAGTGATCCAATTTTTTTCATCGGGTCTGGATGAAGACCAAAGATCTTGAGCGACCGATCCGGCAGAACAACTCAAAAGATAAAGAAGTATCGTTAATTTCTTCATGCTCGTTCCAAGTTCGAAGTACCATTTGTACAAATAAGAATCCCCTCCCTTACATGATTTCTTCTTCATATAGATAGATATAGGATCTATGGGGCAATTACTTAGAAGTACATTTTGTGCAACAGCCCTTCCTATCTGATAGAAAAGGATCCCATGATCCTGAACTGATCTTATCTGGGATCGAAAATGCCAAGTTTTTCTATGAAGAGCTGATCTAATTGTATTAGTTTCTATAATGGATTTCTTCTGTGTAATACTAATTGATAGGGCCTCATTGATAAGTGCTACAAGATCTCGTGCATTGGAACCCATGGTTATGGACCCGAATCCAGTAGTATGGAACATCTTCTTTTCCAAGTGAAATCCCCTAGTATATGAAAGAATGAAAAAGTGCTTTCGTTGTTGTGGAAGAAGAAGCCTTCGTATCTTAATGCATGTATTTAATTTATTCGGAGCTATTAGAGCGGGATCCACTTTTTGGGGAATATGAGTCGAAGCAATAACAAGAATCTTTCCAGTGGAACATCTTTCACTGGAGAGATAGTTCTCTAATAGATCGAGGGATAAGTAATTCGACTCATTCACATGCAGATCATGAATGTTTGGAATCCATATTATGCAAGGAGACATTGCTTTTGCTAATTCGAATTGAAGGGTGATCTCAAATCGGTCTATTTTCGGCGTCATATACATAGTTAGCACATTCGTCATAGTTAGCAGCTCCATATCAATATCAAGGTCATCATCACTATCATCAATACCATCACTATCATCAATATCGTCACTATCATCAATATCGTCACTATCATCAATATCGATATCATCAATAAGATAACCTTTAAGCTTGTCGTCCAGGAACTTGTTCGGAAATACCGTAATGAAAGGAACATAGGAGTTTGTCGCTAGGTATTTGACCAAACAGGATCGTCCAGTTCCTATAGAACCTATCACTAAAATACCTCTAGAAGGGGATAGGGCTAAGCGGAGCGAAAAGGGTTTTCCATGAGGAGATGGGGAATGAAAACTATTAGCCCCACACGAGGTTTGTGAATAAGTGATTGTCTGATAATGAGCAAGGAATATCCGTCTTTCTGCTAAACAGGATCTATTGAACTCATAATTCATTAGATCCTTTTGATGAATGTCAACTAAGTATCGTAAGGAAATTGATCCCGGTTGTTCAATCATTTGATAACCAGAGTCATTCTTTGATAAATGATCACTATGAGTCAGACTCAATAGAATTTGATCAATCCCTTTTTCTGTCGTTAAGGTGGAGAACTGAACCAAGAATTCTCTTTCTTCATCATCAATCGAATCACTGTTCGCGACCCAGAATTCGATTTTCTCATCAATCCAATCACCGTTCACGTTTTTTCTTTTTCTTATCAATGAATAGATCTCTTTACTTGTACGACTTAGATGTCT